CATGGATTTTTTGTTTGCTTACTGGCTTCATATAATTGAGAAAAAACTAGTTTTCTCGAAGCTTCCTGCTCATATCTCTCATCAAAAGGTGCTATTCTATAATGTTTCTTTAACAGATCCCCCGCTAAACCAAGCGAGCATTCAAATATCTGTCCCACATTCATTCGTGACGGTACCCCTAGTGGGTTGAAAACCATATCAACAGGTGTTCCATCTTGCAAATAGGGCATATCTTGTCTAGGCAAAATTTTTGAAATGATACCCTTATTTCCATGTCTTCCAGCGACTTTATCACCTACTTGGATTTCACGTTTCTGTAAAATATATACACGAATCGTTTCTGGATTATAACGGGAACTCCCCCCTTTCCGGATCCATCTCACATCAATAACGCGACCTTTTCCACCTATAGGTAGTTTTAGAGAAGTTTCTTTTGCAGTGGATACCCGAATTCCAAGTATGGCTCGCAATAATCTATCCTCTGGTGCATACGACGATTCATTTGCTGTCTGAGGTGTTAATTTACCTACTAAAATATCACCCGTTTCTACCCAAGATCCCAGCACCACAACTCCATTTCTGTCTAAATTTCGTATTAAATGGGCCTCTAGGTGGGGTATTTCTTTCGTGATTTTTTCAGGTCCTTGACTTGTCACATGAGTCTGAATTTCATATTTCCGTATGTGAAAAGAAGTATATATATCTTCATATACTAGGCGTTCGCTAATTAGTACTGCGTCTTCAAAATTGTAACCTTCCCATAGCATATAAGCTACTAATACGTTTTTTCCTAAAGCAAGTTCCCCCCCAACAGTAGCCGCACCATCCGCTAAAATTTGTCCCTTTTTAAAGCATTTACCCTGCGAAACCTGAGGTTTTTGATGCATACAAGTATTTTTATTGGAACGTTGATAGATAACTAATGGAAGACTTCTAGTATTAGTGTCCCCGTTACTTGAGAAAATAATCTTATGAGTATCAGTATAAATAACCTGTCCCTCGTGGTCGGCTATAGCGGAAACCTCCGAATCTAGAGCTGTTTGGTGTTCTAGCCCAGTTCCGACAATGCACCTCTCGGATCGAGAAAGTGGAACTGCTTGGCGCTGCATATTAGAACTCATTAAAGCTCGATTCGCATCATTATGCTCGATAAAAGGAATGAGGGAAGCTCCAATAGAAAAATATTGGAAGGGAAAAATATTTCTAAGGTGAATCTGTTCCCATGCAATAGTCAAGAATTCTTGACGGTATCGGGCCGGAACAACCTGTTCTTCCTGAATACCCGGATTCAAGGCCAAAGAATTTCCCGCTGCTACCATATAATATTCATCTCTATTCGGTGCTAAATAAACTATCTGTGCTTCTTTTGATCTTTCAGACATTTCGTAAAAAGGACTCTCTATGGATCCCCAATAACTAATCCTCACATGAATGGCTAAGGATCCAATAAGTCCAACATTAATTCCTTCGGACGTGTCAATTGGACAAATACGCCCATAATGGCTAGGATGGATATCTCGTATCCGAAAACTAGCAGTTCGCCCCGTCAACCCTCCAGGGCCCAAATAACTCAATTTTCGTCCATGGACGATTTGTGTCAATGGATTTGTTCGATCCAAAACTTGAGATAAAGGATGTAGTCCAAAAAATGATTCATAAGTGGTTGTTAATGAAGTTGAAGTTATCAAATTTTTTGGAGTCGGTATCAATTTATGCCGAATTGCTCCACATATAGTTCCTCGAACCGCATTTTCTAAACGAACAAGAGCCAATCCGAATTGATCCTGTAATAAATCCGCTATAGAACGAATACGTTTATTTTTCAAGTGATTCATATCGTCAAGTGTACCCACTCCAAATTTAATTCCGATCAAATGATCTGCAGCAGCCAATACATCTCGTGGTAACAAAAATGTATTGTTTTGAGATATGTCAAGATTAAGTCTCTGATTCATATTTTGTCGACCAACCTTTCCTAATTCACACCTTTGTTGAAAAAATTTCTTTTGTAATTCTTTACATAAGGACTCAGAAAATACCGGATCCCCACCTACACAGGCAAATTGTTGATAAAACTCCAAAATAGCATTTTCTTTTGACCTAATTTTTTTTTTCTCCTTATCATTCAGGAAAGACAAGAAAATCTCGGGGTAACAAACATTATCTAGAATTTCTCTTAGATTCGAACCCATAGCTGATGATAAAACTAGAATAGATATTTTTTGTTTTCTACTCACGCGGGCCCATATCCTTACTTTTCTATCAATTTCTAATTCTGATCTTCCTCCCCAATCTGATATTATTGTGCAGGTATAGATAGAAATTCCGTTATGGTCTAATTCGGAACGGTAATAAATACCGGGACTTTGCAATATTTGATTAATCACAATTCTGTATATTCCATTTACTATAAAAGTTCCCAGGGAATTCATTAGAGGAATGTTTCCAATAAAAACGGTTTGTTCTTGCATATCTCTACGGGTTTTCAGAATTAACCCTGCAGGTACATATAATTCAGAAGAATATGTGAGCGATTCATACACGGCATTTCCTTCGTTTATTAAAGGTTCTACTAATTGATATCTTTCCACAAATAATTGAAATTCAATTTCTTGATCTGTATCTTCAATTTTTGGAAACTTATGAAATTCTTCCGCCAAGCCCTTATCAATGAACCTGCAAAATCCCTCAAACTGGATCTGACTAAATCCAGGTATTGTGGACATCCCCTCATTTCCATCATTCCGGAGCATCTTAATCTTCAGTTTCCTCTTTATCAAAAAATCCCATTATTGACTCACTATTCATCGAACTATACATATACGTATCGATCAAGCAATGATGGAATGTATATTCTGTTTACTAAATCACATGAAATTTTAGCCAACTCCATATATGTATTTCATACGTATAAACGGAAACGAAAGAGAGGAATGGAAAGTATTTTCGACGCAAATTGGAATTTTTTCCAGGTACAAAAATAGAAATGAATTGATAAAGCATTCCTGGAAACTGAAACTTATGGAATTTTGTATAGAATACCCAAATGGATCCAATTTCTACCTATTATTATGATATTACGATTCGTTTGGGTACAAAAAAATATAAATGGATTCAGGATAAAATCGAATTTTTTTGAATAAGATATAATCAGGGAATAAGATATAAAGCTGTATAGAGTTTCCTTTTTTAGCGCAATTTAAAACAAACTTCTCTTTTGCTAGTAGAATTTATAGAAAATAATTGAGTTATGGTTGTGTAATAGGAGTAGGGGTTTATTAAGTTAAGTTTATTAAGTGCATGCCGATGTAACTATATTACCTATCCGCATATCAGATCTTTTATCGTAATTTTACTTGGGACAATAGAGGTCCCACTATATTATAATCAAAATTTTCTATTCCATATATTCAAAAAAAATGAAACCACCGAAATTTGATTTTCTATAGGGATATACATAAAAAAGAGACCCAACTCGGTCTCGGTATCCATGTAACAATTTCTGTCCCGGGGTTGACATATACCCATTTATGTTCTTATAATAAATGTAAATATTGGCAACATTTATCTTGACAAAGATTGATTATTCAATCTAATTCTTGAATATTAAGAAGATAAGAAGAGGGGGTTTAAAAAAAAAAAAGTGATGTGTGTTTTAAGATATAATCAATCGCAAATAGAATAATCTAATCTCAACTAAACTATACCAAAACTAGAAAAAAAAAAAACGAAAAAAAATTTAGTAAAATTTTTAGTTGTCAATTGTATTGAAAATTGTAATGTATTGAAAATTGTAATATGTAATAATAATTATCTAATTTTATATAATTGTAAATTGTATAATTGTATAAGTAATTAAGTTAAGTAAATTAACTTAAGTAATTAAGTAATAAATTAAATAAAGTAAATTATAGAATATGGATAGGCACTATTCTTTTTTTTTTCTATTTTTGATCAGATTTGGCGACATAGCCAAGCGGTAAGGCAGGGGACTGCAAATCCTTTATCCCCAGTTCAAATCTGGGTGTCGCCTGATTAACAAACAAAAGATTTGGAAATTTTTATTATTATTATGTTAATCTAACTCGATGAATGCTTACTGCGCGAAAGCAGAGACAAAAGGTGGGGACTATCAACGCTTTAATTTTTAGAATCCTACTTATTAAAATTAAAATTTTAAAATTAAAAAAAAAAGACTGTAGATTTTTTCTCAAAATTGGGGTTTTGGGCGTGGACCAAGCCGGTATAAATAAAAATGAAGTAAACTAATATCATTATGATTGGTTTGGACATTTATTTGATTTCTCAATTGAATAAAAAAAAAATAGTGAGAGGAGAGTTTCTTCTGGAATTCAAAATCACTAAAGTAATAGGTCATAAATCTTGGTAACCAAAGGTTCCTAAAGAGCACTCCGTTTCTTTTTGCTCCGAGGATGGAAGAAAGAATTGTACAAAAAACTTTCAAGACTTCCCAACTCTATTACACTACTACCAAATAAACTAATGTTTACGGAACTCCGTATAGAATTTAATTGTATAGGTTGATAGCAAAATCTAGTTAGAAGGTGCGGAAAGGGCCGGGGATGTTTTGTATCCAAATTCATGAGAGTCTCTAGAGTCTCTAAGCACTCAAACATTTAATCGGGTTGGTTAGTCAGCTCTTTCTTATTTCTTATAGAGAAAAGTCAAAGTTGAAAAAAAAAAATTATGTAATATCGGCAACGGTCTCTTTGTATTCTTTCACAGAAAGAAAGACAGCAAGACTTAGATCAAATGGAGGGCTCTGGTAGATAATTATCCATCTTGATGATATATTTTAATGCCTTTTGTTTATCAAAGGGGGTAACAAAACAAATAATGGGTCCTACTATTCCTACATGTTTTATTTGGATAGGAGCATTTTTTGCTATTTCGTTTCCCAATAAAAAGTGTATGTATCGTAGTTTTGCTTAATGTTTCCCGATTCCACCCGAAATCTTAGAATATAAGAACTTGTTACA